AAATTTATGGGTTCAGTGCGAAAATTGTTATGGATTAAATTATAAAAAATTTTTTAGATCAAAAATGAATATTTGTGAGCAGTGTGGATATCATTTGAAAATGAGCAGTTCAGATAGAATCGAACTTTTGATTGATCCGGGCACTTGGGATCCTATGGACGAAGATATGGTCTCCATGGACCCCATTGAATTTCATTCAGAGGAGGAACCTTATAAAGATCGTATTGATTCTTATCAACAAAGAACAGGTTTAACTGAAGCTGTTCAAACAGGCATAGGTCAATTAAATGGTATTCCCATAGCAATTGGGGTTATGGATTTTCAGTTTTTGGGGGGTAGTATGGGATCTGTAGTAGGCGAGAAAATCACTCGTTTGATCGAGTATGCTACTAATCAATCTCTACCTGTTATTATTGTGTGTGCTTCCGGAGGAGCACGTATGCAAGAAGGAAGTTTGAGCTTGATGCAAATGGCTAAAATATCTTCTGCTTCATATAATTATCAATCAAATAAAAAGTTATTCTATGTATCAATCCTTACATCCCCTACAACTGGTGGAGTAACGGCCAGTTTTGGTATGTTGGGAGATGTCATTATTGCTGAACCTAACGCGTACATTGCTTTCGCAGGTAAAAGAGTAATTGAACAAACATTGAATAAAACAGTACCCGACGGTTCACAAGCAGCTGAGTATTTATTCCATAAGGGCTTATTCGACCCAATCATACCGCGTAATCTTTTAAAAGGCGTTCTGAGTGAGTTATTTCAGCTACACGGTTTTTTTCCTTTGAAAAATAGATATATATAATATAGAAATAAAAGGAAAATATTTAAATCTAGAAAAAATAGAAGTGATTTCTATGCCTTGCCTACCAAGAACTTCCATTTTTTATTAGAAATCTAATCCCTTTTTGTTGGGTTGAATTAGTTTAATTAGAGTCGCGAACTTATAATAAACTCTTTATCTTTAATAAAAAAAAAAAACTCTTTATTTTATTAGTAAGATAGAAAGAGTATTAAGGACGGGAGAATTCATAAAATTTCGTAAACTTAAAGTGGGTTGTCATACATATTCGTGTAGAAAGATGAATAGGTACACTAAATTTTCATTTAGTTCTCATTCCTTGCACTTATTAAGTACTTAATATTATTTATCTTAATATTATTTATAATAATTATAATATAATATAATAGATATACTTATGATATCTTTATATTTATAATAGATACAAATATTAAATTGAGGTACCCGTTCTATGACAGATCTTTACTTACCTTCTTTTTTTGTCCCTTTAGTAGGCCTAGTATTTCCGGCGATTGCAATGGCTTCTTTATTTCTTCATGTACAAAAAAATAAGATTGTCTAGACCTGATGGGGCCAACCCAGATATTTTTTTTGGTACAGATATTTGTTTAGTGTAATGCGGTATGATATGTGCCTTTTTTCCGAATACAAATGAAAGAACTGTTATGCATGCGGATACATGATATCCGTATAAATCCATGTATATACGGGTTATAAAAACGATCGGCAAATATTTTTATAATAGAAAGTCAATGTATCTAACCAATTACTCCTAAGGGTTCATATCAGAATAGTTTTAGTTGATGAAAGTTACTTTGGCATCAAGAAAAGTAAAGTCAATTTTTTTTTTTCTGAATTCCAATCGAATGCAATTGGATCTAGTATAGTATGAACTGGCGATCAGAACATATATGGATAGAACTTATAACAGGGTCTCGAAAAGCAAGTAATTTTTTCTGGGCCTTTATTCTTTTTTTAGGTTCACTAGGATTTTTAGTGGTTGGAATTTCTAGTTATCTTGGTAGGAATCTGATACCTGGATTTCCTTCTCAACAAATTATTTTTTTTCCACAAGGGATCGTGATGTCGTTCTATGGGATCGCGGGTTTATTCATTAGTTCCTATTTGTGGTGCACAATATCGTGGAATGTAGGTAGTGGTTATGATCGATTCGATAGAAAAGAAGGAATAATGTGTATTTTTCGTTGGGGATTCCCCGGAATAAATCGTCGCATTTTCCTTCGCTTCTTTATGAAAGATATCCAATCAATCAGAATGGAGGTTAAAGAGGGTCTTTTTCCTCGTCGTATTCTTTATATGGAAATCAGAGGCCAAGGAACCATCCCCTTGACTCGTACTGATGAGAATTTGACTCCACGAGAAATTGAACAAAAAGCTGCCGAATTGGCCTATTTCCTGCGCGTACCAATTGAAGTTTTTTGAATTTTTATCAAAAGGAACAAATTCGTTCGGATTTATTCAATTGAGATATTCGGAAATCCCATTTACTTAGAATTTACTTATTCTATTATAAATATATATATTTCATTCGAAACGGGATCCTTAATTCTAGTTCTATATTCTTTTTTCTAGATCTAAGGACTACATTTTTACAAAAAACTGGGAATAGATCCATAGGTTCGATACCTTGTTATAGAACTCGTGTTTTAGAGAAATATAAGATCAGATAAAGTTGACAAATGAAGCAGTTCATTAACAATTCACAGAAAAAAAAATGAAAAAAAAGAAAGCATTGGCTTCCCTCGCGTATCTTGCATCTATAATATTTTTGCCCTGGTGGATCTCTCTCTCATTTCAAAAAAGTCTGGAACCTTGGATTATTCATTGGTGGAATACTAGGCAATCCGAAAATTTTTTGAATGATATTCAAGAGAAAAATGTTTTAGAAAAATTCCTAGAATTAGAAGAACTATTCTTGTTGGATGAAATGATAAAAGAATACCCAGAGACACATATAAAAAAGCTTAGTATAGGAATACACAAAGAAACGATACAATTGGTCAAAACACATAATGAATATCATCTCCATATCATTTTGCATTTGTCGACAAATATAATCTGTTTTACTATTCTAAGTGGTTATTTTATTCTGGGTAATGAAGAACTTGTTATTCTGAATTCTTGGATTCAGGAATTCTTCTATAACTTAAGTGACACAATAAAAGCTTTTTCTATTCTTTTAGTTACTGATTTATGGATTGGATTTCACTCAACCCATGGTTGGGAACTAATGATTGGTTCGATCTACAATGATTTTGGATTGGCTCATAATGAGCAAATTATATCTGGTCTTGTTTCCACTTTTCCAGTTATTCTAGATACAATTGTGAAATATTGGATCTTCCGTTTTTTAAATCGCGTATCTCCTTCGCTTGTAGTCATTTATCATTCAATGAATGAATGATAAACTTATTTGATTTCCTGATATCAATCAAAAAGTTTTTTCACGTAAAAAAAGGGCATTTTTTATTTTTCTCATTCTTTCTACTTTTCAAGGCCTTCGTCCTGTTTTCGTCGAATTTTTTCAGTACAATGGCAGACTCGTGGATAGGGAACTATACTAGCTACCTATCTAATTTATTGTAGAAATTCCGGGATCAATGATTGGATCATGCAAAATAGAAATACTTTTTCTTGGGTAAAGGAACAGATGACTCAATTTATTTCTGTATCGATCATGATATATGTAATAACTCGAGCATCTATTTCAAATGCGTATCCCATTTTTGCGCAGAAAAGTTATGAAAATCCACGAGAAGCAACCGGGCGAATTGTATGCGCCAATTGCCATTTAGCTAATAAGCCTGTGGATATTGAAGTTCCACAAGCTGTACTTCCTGATACTGTATTTGAAGCAGTTGTTCGAATTCCTTATGATATGCAAGTGAAACAAGTCCTTGCTAATGGTAAAAAAGGGTCTTTGAACGTGGGGGCTGTTCTTATTTTACCCGAGGGATTCGAATTAGCCCCCACCGATCGTATTTCTCCCGAGGTGAAAGAAAAGATAGGAAATCTGTCTTTTCTGAGTTATCGTCCTAATAAAAGAAATATTCTTGTGATAGGTCCTGTTCCAGGTCAAAAATATAGTGAAATCGTCTTTCCCATTCTTTCCCCCGACCCTGCTACAAAGAAAGACGTTAACTTCTTAAAATATCCTATATATGTAGGTGGGAACAGGGGAAGGGGTCAGATTTATCCTGATGGGAGCAAGAGTAACAATACAGTCTATAATGCTACATCCGCGGGTATAGTAAGCAAAATAGTACGTAAAGAAAAGGGGGGATATGAAATAACCATAGTTGATGCATCGGATGGTCACCAAGCGGTTGATATTATACCTCCAGGGCCAGAACTTCTTGTTTCAGAGGGTGAATCTATCAAGCTTGATCAACCATTAACAAGCAATCCTAATGTAGGGGGGTTTGGTCAGGGAGATGCGGAAATAGTGCTTCAAGATCCATTACGCGTCCAAGGCCTTTTGTTCTTCTTCGCATCTGTTATTTTGGCACAAATTTTTTTGGTTCTTAAAAAGAAACAGTTTGAAAAGGTTCAATTATATGAAATGAATTTCTAGATCCAGAAATTCCTTACCATCAAGTTGATAAAAAGCGCCGAATTCTTGTTGATCAAAAAAATGAAATATGCATTTCTGTAAACTCCCTTAAACCTACTTTGCTTTGTTTTTTGTTTCTAGTATTTTTGCGAGATCTATGGAATTCATTACTTGTATTCCATTTTTAGTACTAGGCACTAGCCAATAGGTATACAAAAACAAAGGAAGAAGATACAAGACAAGGACTGGATAAATTAAATGAAAGGAACAAGGTACCTCTAGGAAGGATTATAAGTCTTCCTAATCTTCTATTCGACACAAGAAAAAGGAGTTCTACCTTTTCTTGTGTCGTCTTGTATCGAAATAATAATGCTTTTTCTCTTGTTCACCAAAGATTAATATTTCTTCTTTTACGGATATATCGGAAATCTTTTGTTTAGATTCATACATTCATTATTTTAAATAAATAAAAACATAAGAAATAAGAAGTAGTAGACAAACAAAAAGTTTTAGAGGGGAGTCATTCATTGAGTAAATGGAGCTTCTTCTTCTATTATTCAATTAACTTTCACTTAAAATTTATATTATTTATTTTTCAATATTACTAAAAATTTACCTGTT